AATATTAGCACGGATCGTACGGAAATGTAACTCACTATTCAAACAACTATTCAGAGTTCCTAGAGCTCCTTGTAAGGCTTGTTGAAAAACTCGTTGTCGGACCTGATTAATCGCTCTTTGTTGTTCAAAATGAAGGGTTTCATTTTTGTAATTTTCTAATCGTTCCAAAGTGTCACAAGTGGCATTAATCAAATTTTCTTTTTCTCGTTCTATCTCAGAGTATCCATTCATTCGATACTCATCTGCTTCTATTTCCACTTTCTGTAAGCGAGTCCTGGCTCTTTCGAGCTGCTCAATGGCCCCTCTACGTAATTCTTCCGAATTTCGAATAGTACTCAAGATCCTCTGTTTTCGATTATCTAATAAATCATTTAATGAAAGTAGATTATCTTACCATTAATTTCACAACTTCCATAATCTCTTCCCGAACCAAACATGAATCTTTCGATTCATTTGGCTCTCACGCTCAATTATTTATTTTATGTTATGGGCATTCCCATATCTTTTTTTTAATGTAATGAGCCTACCCTCTCTTTTCTGTTTATATTCAAAAACATCGAAACTGATATAAGACCAGAATATTAGAAGGACTCTTCCGACCAGACAAAAATCTATAATTGTCAGCAAAGTTCTTTCTTTATTTGTATTTGTTCTTTATTTAATTTAAAATTTAAATTTACAATTTATTTCTATATATTTTTTTTATTTCCTTTTTTTCTTCAAATCCAAAAATTCCTATTTTTTTTTATGTAGGTCGTCGATTCGGCATTGGAAAAAAAGAGCAAGATGCCCATTTTTTTAATAAACGGTTCAAATCATTTTATCGATATGAGTGTTCTATATCAGATAAATTACCAACTATTCATTTTTAAACCATTTCGGTACGTTAGTACCGGTAGAAAGAGTACCATGTTTTGCCTGGACTTCAAACAGTTTAGCTTTAACCATGTTAATGGTCTCACATTATTGGTTGATAGAGAATCAAATTTACCAATAAGTCACGAAATGCTATGGTTCTTACATATGATTTCTTAATTTATTCAGAAATAATTCGTTGAGATCGTGCACTTTTTTTCCTATTTATCCTATAAAATGAATAAAATACCATAAATAAAGTGCAGTCGGATGGATCCAACCTATTCTTGAAATACACAACTCGCACACACTCCCTTTCCAAAAAAAATCAATATACCAAGCACTACACTTAGATTTATTGGATTTGTTGCTAAAATATCGGTATTAAACCCGAAACTCCCGGCGGATGGCCAGTGACCCAAGGAAAGGAAAGAATCGGTTACATTTTTCATATGCTCTCCTCTTATAGATAGGACTAACAAAGAACAGAGTTCTTTTTGTATCACTTCGTCGTCCCTTTTTTGATCGATTTCTTTTTATTATATAAATTTTATTTCCATTTTTTTTTTTTTAATGGGAGTAGATTAAATCTAGTAATTTAATTTGATAATTTTGAAATTTCTTACTTGAAGTTTCCAATCCAATAAAATACTTATTAGGTTAAGTCTTGGGTCTCATGTCAATTGTGAAATATCTCGTTTGTTGAAACGATTCCTAAAAAAAGTAAAAAAAGGTTTCCATTGTACTAAACTAAGTACGCGAAGGAAGAAAACGAGCGGATCCAGTAATTACTCATCCTCAAAACTGTCCTTCCTTTCCTGGGGTATTGTCTCAACAAATAAATAATTGTAAGAGTAAACCGTTGATATAATTAGAAGAAGCAAACAGCAATTCTGAGTTAATAAAATAAGAAAAAAGTATAGCGAGTTAAAAAAATAAGAAAAAAAGTATAGTATGTAAGGTACTTTTTTCCATTTCTAGGATTAAACAAAAGGATTCGCAAACAAAAGCGCTAACGCCACGACCAGTCCATAAATTGTTAAAGCTTCCATAAAAGCTAGACTAAGCAATAAAGTACCTCGTATTTTACCCTCTGCTTCTGGTTGTCTCGCAATACCTTCTACAGCTTGGCCTGCAGCAGTACCTTGACCAACTCCAGGTCCAATAGAAGCAAGCCCTACGGCCAATCCAGCAGCAATAACGGAAGCGGCAGAAATCAGTGGATTCATGGTAAGTTTCTCGCACCAAAAAAAAAAATGGTTAATGATACAATCAACCAATGAATTTTTACTTCATTTTTTTTATCATTTTTTTTTCATTAAGATTTTATCATTAAGATCTATCTGATTAAGATCTATCGGGTCGAAATAACTAAAAACTCCGAATTGAAATGATAACATTACTGAATCGTCAGAACTATTTCGATATCTCATTTTGAGTTTCTACTCATAATGGAGTTTTTGTAAATACATATGTATACGGTTCTAGTTATTGCATTTCTTTGTTTCGAACCATTCTTTCATTCAATTCTTCTTTCCTTTCTTTTTTCTTCTAGATACTATCCTTGCCTTGAGTTCATCTCTTTTTTGCATTTCATTTAATCCACAATCACAGACGAAACAGAAGGACTTATATTGGAACTATATAAATGCAGTGAACCGCAATCAAATCAATCAATAATATATATATAGGGTATATAATAATATATATATATTAGGAATAGTCCTATATAACTAGTAAATATAAGAGAACAAAAAAGAAAAGGAAATATATATATATATATATTAGGAATAGTCCTATATAACTAGTAAATATATATAACTAGTAAATATCTAATATCACATATACATTTCTTTCTTCCATAACGTAAACCACCCACATTTTATATTGAATCGTATTCTAGAATCATTCCTCGAAACAGACACAGGGGCTGGACTTATAGAGATTACATACATCTAGTGTGACCCCCCCAACCCATCTTTTTTTTTTTTTTACAATTCCGCAATATCGTCTATCTTTTTTCCTACGACTCTAGGTCGTATATTCATACGTATTTGTATCTATTATGTTCCCCAACCAAGTGGATTATCTTGAATCATGCATGAATTGGGATAAGCTTAAAAAAGACTATTTCGAAAACTAGTCAATGATGACCCTCCATGGATTCACCTATATAAGCCGCGGCTAACGTTGCAAAAATAAGAGCTTGAATACCACTTGTAAATAATCCAAGAAGCATAACAGGTATAGGAACTACTGAAGGGACTAAAGAAACAAGAACAACAACTACTAATTCATCAGCCAATATATTCCCGAAAAGTCGAAAACTAAGAGATAAAGGTTTTGTGAAATCTTCTAGGATGTTAATTGGTAAAAGTATTGGGGTTGGTTGAATGTATTTCCCGAAATAACCCAATCCTTTTTTGGTAAGACCCGCATAAAAATATGCCGCTGACGTGGGTAAAGCTAAAGCAACAGTAGTATTTATATCATTCGTAGGCGCAGCTAACTCCCCATGAGGTAATTGTATGATTTTCCAAGGTAAAAGAGCACCTGACCAGTTAGAAACAAAAATAAATAAGAACATAGTTCCAATAAAGGGAACCCAAGGACCATATTCTTCTCCAATCTGAGTTTTGCTCAAATCTCGAATAAATTCAAGGACATATTCGAAGAAATTCTGACCGTCGGTCGGAATGGTTTGTGGATTCCGAACAGCTATGATGACTGAACCTAATAAGATAGCAATTACGACCCAAGAAGTGATAAGTACTTGGGCATGGATTTGTAAACCTCCTATTTGCCAATAGAAATGTTGGCCTACTTCTACACCCGATATATCGTATAACCCTTTGAGTGTTTTAATGGAACATGGTATAACATTCATATTGTCCTCTGACAGAAATTGAACTTCAAAAAAGGAATTATTTTGATTCAACCATCTATTTCTCAACTCACTAACTTGAATCATTAATCGTATATTTTATTTACGATACCAAGAAATTACATAACATCATAACATAATATCAATATCCCCAGTACTTTTTTTATCTCTTTTTAAAAATTCAAAAATAGTAACCGATCCAATAAATCTATGGAGTTGCCAAATAATTAACTAATCTTATTATTCTTAATGATAATCAACGATTTCTTATATAGCTAGAACGACCCTCACAAATTGCAGATACTAATTTGTTAAGAATCAATCGGATTGAAGCTATAGCGTCATCGTTTGCTGGAATCGAAATATCTGCGAGATCTGGGTCACAATTTGTATCGATTAAACAAATTGTCGGAATCCCCAAAATGGCACATTCTCGAAGAGCCGTATATTCTTCTTGCTGATCAACGATGATCACAATATCAGGCAACCCCGTCATATATTTGATCCCACCGAGATATGTTTGCAAGGTAGATAATTTTCTCTTCAACATTGCTGCATCTCTTTTGGAGAGACAGTTGAGTTTCCCCATCTTTTGTTCTGCTCTTAAGTCCCTGAACTTGTGAAGTCTCGTTTCCGTAGTGGACCAATTCGTTAACATACCACCAAGCCATTTTTTATTAACATAATGACACCGAGCCCTTATTGCAGCTGATGCTACTGAATCCGCTGCTTTATTTTTTGTACCAACGATTAAGAAGTTTTTTCCCCTACTTGCTGCATCAAAAACTAAATCACAGGTTTCTGATAAAAAACGAGCAGTTCTAGTGAGATTTGTAATATGAATACCTTTACGCTTTGCAGAGATGTAAGGGGCCATTCTAGGATTCCATTTCTTAGTACCATGACCAAAATGAACTCCTGCTTCCATCATCTCTTCCAAATTGATGTTCCAATATCTTCTTGTCATTTTTGACCAGACTTCCTTTTTTTTTTTTTAACAAAGAGACGAGGTACCCTGAAATAAATAATTGTTCCGATGGAACCTTCTACGGGGGATTGACCGTTGATACACGACCCAAACCATTAATTTCTTTTAATTACTTATTTTATTTTTTACCAAATCAATAATCGGACCAGATAATTGAAAGATAGTTAAAGTGAAAGGAAAGAATCTGCTCTTAGGAATCATTAAATCGCGTAAATGATTGTTCTGATGTCTCATGGAAATTGTTTTGGACGTAAGAACAAAATAATTCTCTATGGTGTAACAAAATATCTTTTATTTCCAACTCGAATAGATTCTTTCTTTTGATTTCCAAATGAATGTTCTTGTCTTGCCTTGAAGGGTGTACTAATTTTTGGAATCCGGTACCAACAGGTATAATCCCCCCCAGAACAACGTTTTCTTTCAGGCCTTTCAACCAATCAATACGACCTCGTAGAGCAGCTTTTGCTAAAACTCGAGCGGTTTCTTGAAAACTTGCTTCGGATATGAAACTTTGAGTATTTAGAGATGCCTTCGTTATTCCCAATAAGATTGCCCGATAACAGATCGCTTCGTCCAAAGCACGCCCTGCTCGTTCCGCTCGCAAAAAGCCGATTAATTCTCCAGGTAAAAAAACATTAGACATTCCATCTTCTGAAACCAACACTTTTGATGTTACTTGACGTACAATAATTTCTATATGTCTATTATGGATCTGTACCCCCTGGGATCGATAAACCTTTTGGATCTTATTAACCAAAGAGATACGACTTTGGGCTATGGTTAGCTCAGCTCCAATCAAGAATCCCCAGGGGATTCCAAGAATTCTTTGTATACGTTCGTTCCAACCTTCAACTCTCCTTTCTAGGTTCATCGATATTGAATCAATCGAACGCACTTCTAAGATTTGTTCTACTTTTGGAAGACCTTGCGTTATGTCACCAGATCTCGATTTTTCATATATAAATGTAACTAATGTATCTCCTTCGTAAAGGATTTCTCCATAATGGCTATGAACAGTTGCTCCTGGAGTGGCCAAATAGGGTTTAGCTGATCTTATAACTAAGGAGTCAACATGAACAATTAAAATTTGACCAGATTTTTTTACGTGTGATTCGTATTTGAATAGACATACATTTTCACAAATAAATTGTCCAAGGCTAATTATTGTAGATGTCTCTTCACAATAATCGTGATGGAGAAAGCACCAATTCAAATGGAATGGATTCAAAATTATGTTACCGCATGGATCGGTATTATAAATCCTCCTATTTTCATCTATTAAACAGTATTTAAGTACTTGGAAAGTCTGTTTAAAATTGTCAAGTAGCAAATATTTCTTTAACAAGATATGATTATGAGTTATTAAATAGTAAGATGAAAAAAAATTCGCTATTTTAGGGACAATAGTCCCTAAGGGACCCAGCAAATCCCTAATTTGGATTATGGGATCTGATTCTTTTGTCACATTGTTATATTTCGAGCCATTGAATGGACCAATTTGAGAACAATTGGATGATGACAAAATTATCAAAGATTGGCATTCCTTATTTCGATTCAACAACGTACCAATACCAATAGTTCCTTGATGTTGGGTAAGTGATTGAATCTTCGCCTTGGAATAAAAAGGATTGATATTGGTGCGATCTAATCCATTATCGGAAATCAATACGGAACTTGCCCTATCATACCTTTTTCCGGTATACGAAATAGTGGACTTGACTAACTCAATTCTTATGAAATCGCGAATCAGATCATTTGTCCTTACCTCAACAAAGGAAGCATGAACCTCTTCTATAGAACCATTTTTTTCTTGGTCCCAATTCAATACTAAGCAAGTCCGAACTAATTGAATACTTGTGTGATAAATTCCTCGAATTGACTTGCCATTTCCATAAAGGATATAATTGACAACTCTAAGTTGGACATTATCCTTTTCCTGCAAGAGATCCCGAGGGAAAAGTGTTGCTAAATTTATCCCATCAGCTATTTCATATGTGACTACGGACCGAACCGAAACAAAATACTTTTTCTTGGTGGGTGTGATCCGTTGGACATAGATCCAATTTTTCAATTTTTTTGATTTCTTAGAATTTTTTTTTTCCGTCTCTGGTGGTATCAAAATGCCACTGTGCCTGGATATCTTATCTCTTTCTCCAGGAAAATGAATATCTCCAGAAAAGATTTTCAGTTCAATACTTTTTTTTTTTCTCTCCACTCGGACTAATCCGCCTACCCGGCTTCTTGTATTTAAAGCGAGTTGTGTATCTACTCCAATGATACTATTGTTCCGGACCATTATGAACGAAGATCCGGGTAAGATATGCACTTCTTCCAGAATGAAAAAAAACCGATCTACTTTCTGGTATTTCGGACTAAATTCTTTTGCTCTTCGATACTCAATCAAATCCTCTTTTTTTATGATTGAATCTACCTCTATGGTCCCATATTTAGTAATTCCTGAACTATTTCTTCTGTATCGTGGATCATCAAAATAAGCAAGAATACTATTTCTACGTAAAATACCATTTATGGGTATTTCAATCGAAATACCAAAACAGGGCATTAGTTCTTTATCTCGTTCTTGATCATATTGTAATGGGATAATGAATCTATTTCTTCGTTTTTTCGCCAAGAAATCAGAATTTTCTTGGAGAATAGAAGGATATATGAAATTCCAATGACCATTGGATATGATTCGATCAGGTCTTGAATAGTCAAGAATTTCCCTATCTTTTTTACCAGAAGTATCCAACAATTTATGTCTTACTCGATGATTAGTTATTGAGAGGCCAAAGATATATCTTTCTTCGAAAGAAAAAGAATGAACATTCATTTGATCTTGATCTTTGTGGAGCGAAAAAGACACTATACTGGATCTGCGCGGACCTCCTGCTAATATCCATAAATGACTTGTTTTTGGTAATAGATGAACATTACCATGTATATATTCAGATGCATGGTGGACATCGGTACTCCAGTGCATTTCTCCCTCTGATTCAGAATAAATATGTTTTCGTACCTTCTCTTTAAAACGAAAAGTAGACGTTCCGGCACGAATCTCAGCAATCACTTGTTCTGATTCTACATATTGATCATTTTGAACTAAAATCAAACTTTTTGGTGGAATATTCACATTATGGATAATATCCCGAGTCTCAATAGTTACATACAAGTCTATAGAACATAGAAAAGCAGGATGCCCATGACGGGTACGTGTGGGATAAACCAAATCCTCATTGAATTTTATTTTTCCATTAGAAGGAGCTCGTACATGTTCGGCAGTATCACCTGTGAATACTCCACCGGTATGAAAAGTTCTTAATGTTAGTTGAGTCCCTGGTTCCCCAATTGATTGACCCGCAATAATACCTACGGCTTCTCCCAATTCGACCAGGTCGCCGTGAGTGGGACTCCGACCATAACATAATTGACAGATCCAAGATGCACTCTTGCAAGTAAAGGGGGTTCGAATATATATTGGTTGTGCCCGAAAGGTTATGAATCGATTGACAAGTCCAATCCCAATATCTTGATTTCGAACGGCAATGCATCGTAGACCCATATATATATTGTCCGCTAATACACGACCAATTAGTGTTTGGACAAAAATTTTTTCCGTCATCCCATTTCGAGGACTCACGGAAATACCTCGGATAGTACCACAATCCATTCTACGTACAATAATGTGTTGAACTACTTCAACAAGTCTACGCGTGAGGTATCCGGCATCTGATGTTCGTACAGCAGTATCTACAACTCCTTTGCGGGCTCCGTAGCAGGAAATTATATATTCTGTCAAAGAAAGCCCTTCGCGTAAATTGCTTTGGATGGGTAAATCAATCATTTGTCCTTGGGGATCCGACATTAATCCTCTCATACCTACTAATTGGTGTATCTGAGATGCATTTCCTCTAGCTCCCGAAAAGGACATCAGATGGACTGGATTAGAAGGATCAGTCATCCGAAAATTAGGATTCATTTCTTGTCTCAAATATTCACTTGTAGCATACCATATCTCAATGGATTGACGTAATTTTTCTACCGCATGTACATTTCCATAATGATGGTGTTTTTCAAAAAGAAAACTTTGTTGTTCAGTGTCTTGGACTAACCATCCTTTAGAAGGTATTGTTAAAAGATCATCAATTCCTAATGAAATAGATGTAGCAGTGGCTTGCTGGAAACCCAAAGTCTTTACTTGATCCAGGATGTGTGATGTATATGCCATTCCGAAATGATCTATTAATCTGCTAATAAGTCGTTTCATAGCAGTTCCATTTATCACTTTATTGTGAAAGACCAGATCAGCCCGTTCTGCCATAAGTACCTCTATATTCTGCTGAGTAGGATTCGACAATGGGCCTGAGTCAGTGATTCGAAAACTTCCTTTCCTCAATCTCAATCTTGATTCACGCAAAAATTCAGAAATTATGATACCAGTGAAACTGGAGAGACCCGAATTCCTACGGGCACGGGCATCACCTAATCTAATTTATTAGTTTAGATAGTGTATGAATAGGCCCGACAAAACCCCTGTATGGCTTCTTCTATTTCTCGATAAAAAGAAATATGACCAAGAGTGGTTCGAATGTATATACAATGGATTTCTTTTTTTACACTTCCTACTATTAGATAGTGCTCATAAATCTCATGATAAGTACCCAAAGATTCATATTGAAGTTCGATGGGAACTTCTCTTGAGCCAATGACACGTTGATCTAGTCTCCATCGGAGCCACAAAGGACTATCTAAACTGATTCGTTTCTGCCGATAAGCTCCAAGTACATCATAGGAACTACAAAAATACAGTTCTTTCTCTTTCGTATACTTATAGTCATTATTGTCAACTGTATTATTTTGATAGTTTCCGCGATTATATGTATTATGCCTATTTGCACAAATACCTCGACGATTCCTGATCGTTAATACATAGAGTCCGATAAGCATATCTTGAGTTGGTACGGAAATGGGATCCCCAATAGCTGGAGACAAGAGATTTATATGAGAAAACATAAGTAAACGAGCCTCCGCTTGAGCTTCCAAAGATAAAGGTACATGAACAGCCATTTGATCTCCATCAAAGTCTGCATTGAAACCCTTACAAACTAATGGGTGTAAACAAATAGCGCGCCCCTCCACTAAAATGGGTTGGAAGGCCTGTATGCCTAATCTATGCAAGGTGGGTGCTCTATTCAACAATACAGGATGCCCCCGCATAACTTCTTGAAGTATTTCCCATACAATCGGTTCTTTTTCCCGAATTTGACTTTTAG